TTGTATTTATATATTTAATTATAAGATTAGGATTTATTTAAATAATTATTGTATAATTTAATATAAATAAATAATTAAAGCAAGCAAAAAAAAAAACTTTCTAATTTTTTTTTTTTAATAAAAATTTATTATTTATATAATAATATAATTATATATATATTAAAAAAGTATTATAAATATATAATTATATATATAAATAGTAAAAAAAAAGGTGTTTATTTATTAATTAATAAATACATGTATATATATATATTCTTTAGATAAGATATATAGCCCTATATTGAAAATAAGAAAATAAATTAATATAAGATAATTGTAATATCAGTAAACTCCTTAATATACTAAAATAAATATATTGATATTAATATAATGTATTTTTATAAATAATAAAATATTTTAGTCCAAATATACTAAATATATTTTTTATATATATTAAATTTTAATAATATAAATAATATATATATATATATTTTATTAAATAAGAGATATATTTAATACTAAAAAAAATTAATTAATAGAATAAATATTATAAAAGGGTTTTTATGAAATATACTTTTTTTTAATATATTAAACAAAAAAATGAAGTTTCTGAGAAAAAATGGGAGTTAAATATTTTTAGTTAATTGAAAAATATTGTAAAAATTATAAAATTTTGGTTTTAACCAAAGTAATCCTTTAACATTTCATTTTTTAGATATTATTTTATAATTTTTATACAGATTTTTAAGGGGATTTAACTAAAAATATTTAACTACACTAATTATAATCTCAGTTTTTTTATTATTTTTTTTTAAAAAAAATAATTATTTTAAGTAGTGTATTTTTTTGTTTAATAATTATTTTTAGTAAATTAATTTTTAAGGGGAAAAAATTAGTTTATTTTTAATCTTTTTTTTATTTTTTTTTATCTTTTGATTAATTTCTTTCTAGGTAATTAAAAATTATTGCTCGAATTCAAAGGGGAGGTATTTGCTATAAATGTTTATGTTATGTAAATAAGTTTTTTTATTAATTAATACATCCTTATTATATATTTTATTATATAAAAGTTTTATTTTGGCTAATAAATTTATTATTTTTATATTTTATATGTAAGTTTTTGCGGGAATTATATTTTTTCTTAAAGAGTTGATATTAATATTATTCGCAGTATTTTGTATTAATAATTAAAGTAATTTAGAATTAGTAATAGATAATAGTATGGGTTAATTTTGTGCCAGCATCCGCGGTTATACAAAATATACAAATAAATTTATTTGTTTTATAGTTAATTGTTTATTTTATAAATAAGATTTTTTATTTTAAGGTGAAATTTAAATTTAATAAAAATTTATAGGATTAATTTTATGAAGCTATTAAAATTTGATAAAAAACTAGGATTAGATACCCTATTATTTAAAATGTAAATAATATATAAAATATGGTAGTAATAGTTATAGGCTTGAAACTAAAAAAATTTGGCGGTATTTTAATCTAATTAGAGGAATCTGTCCCGTAATCGATGGTCCACGAGGGATTTTACATATTTTTATTTAATCTGTATATCGTCGTTATAAGGAAATTTTATAAGAAAAATAATTTTCTGAAATTTTAATTAAAATATATTTCAGATCAAGGTGCAATAAATAGGTATGAGGAGATGGATTACAATAGATTTATTTAATATGGATAATAAGTTGAAAAACTTGTTTGAAGGTGGATTTAATTGTAAATTAAATTAATTTTTTTAATTGATTTTAGTTCTAAAATATGTACATATCGCCCGTCGCTCTCTTTTTTAAAAAGAGATAAGTCGTAACAAAGTAGGTGTACTGGAAAGTGTACCTAGAAAGATCAAATTAAAGCTTGATAGGAAAGTTTTTCATTTACATTGAAAAGAGGTTGTGCAAATCAATATAATTTGAAAATAAAAAATTATTAATTGTATTTTGTAATTTAGATTTTTAATATAAATAAATTTAATTTAATAGTTTTTTGTATTATTTAAAGATAAAATAATTTTTATTATAGTAAATTAGTATTGAAAAAGAATTTTGAAAAATTTATTATTTAATTAAAAGTAATATTTATTTTATGTACCTTTTGTATCAGGGTTTATTAATTAAAGATTAATGATTTTATGATTCTCGAATTTAAAGGAGCTAGTTTAATATGATAGTTTATGTGTTATAATAATTATAAATATTAAATTAGTAATGAAACGTTATTCGTCTTTAAAGATATCTAGTTTTTTAAGAAATAAATTTAATTTACATATTAATAATATAATGTTTTTTATTTAAAAATTAATTATTTGTTAATATGAATATATTAAGGGATAAGCTTTAATTTATTGGGTTATAATTTTATAAATTTAAGAATTAATTGTAGATTTAGAAATAGTTATCAATAAAGATTTTGTATTAATTTATAAATGTTATTTAATGTTTTATAAAATTTAATTTTAGTATTAAAATATATTTTTTAATAATAAAAAAGTAGAAATAATGATGAAATTAGTATATATTATTTATTAATTTTAAAATTTAATAAAAATTAATTTAAGGAATTCGGCAAAATAATATTCACCTGTTTAACAAAAACATGTCTTTTAGAAAATAATTTAAAGTCTAAACCTGCCCACTGAATAATTTTGAAGGGCCGCAGTATTTTGACTGTGCAAAGGTAGCATAATCATTAGTCTTTTAATTGAAGGCTTGTATGAATGGTTGGATGAAATATTAACTGTCTCAAATTAATAAAATAGAATTTAATTTTTAAGTTAAAAAGCTTAAATAAAATTAGAGGACGAGAAGACCCTATAGATCTTTATATTTTTATTTTTAATTTTTATTTAGAATAAAAAAAACATTTTTAGTAATATTAATATTTTATTGGGGTGATAATTAAATTTAATTAACTTTATTTAATAAAAACATTAATTTATGAATGATTGATCCATTATTAGTGATTAGAAGATTAAGTTACCTTAGGGATAACAGCGTAATTTTTTTAGAGAGTTCTTATCGATAAAAAAGTTTGCGACCTCGATGTTGAATTAAAGATTAATTTAGGTGCAGTAGTTTAAATGTTTGGTCTGTTCGACCATTAAATCTTTACATGATTTGAGTTCAAACCGGCGTGAGCCAGGTTGGTTTCTATCCTTAATAAAATAAAATATTTTAGTACGAAAGGACCAAATATTTAGAAAATTTTTTTTTTGTGAGAATATTATTAATATTACTTTGGCAGATTAGTGCCATGAATTTAGAATTCATATATGTATATTATACAAGTAATATTTGTTTTTATTTGATTTAATTTCTAGTTATATTAGTGGTTTAATTTTAATTATTTGTGTTATAGTAGGAGTAGCTTTTTTAACTTTATTGGAACGAAAAGTATTAGGTTATGTTCAAATTCGAAAGGGGCCAAATAAAGTAGGGTTTTGAGGTATTCCTCAACCTTTTTGTGATGCTATTAAATTATTTACTAAAGAACAAACTTATCCTGTAATATCTAATTATTTAATATATTATTTTTCTCCTATTATTAGTTTATTTTTAGTTTTAACAACTTGAATAGTTTTTCCTATGGAATGAGGAATATGAAGATTTAATTTGGGTGTATTATTTTTTTTATGTTGTTTGAGATTAGGTGTTTATACTGTAATAATTGCTGGATGGTCTTCTAATTCTAATTATGCTTTATTAGGAGGTTTACGAGCTGTTGCTCAAACTATTTCTTATGAAGTAAGTTTAGCTTTGATTTTAATATCTTTTATTTTATTAATTTCTAGATTTTCTTTATTTGATTTATATAAGTATCAAAAATTTATTTGATTTATATTTATTTCTTTTCCTATAATATTAGTTTGATTTGTTTCTTGTTTAGCAGAAACTAATCGAACTCCATTTGATTTTGCTGAAGGTGAGTCTGAGTTAGTTTCTGGTTTTAATGTTGAATATAGAAGAGGGGGTTTTGCTTTAATTTTTTTAGCTGAGTATGCTAGAATTTTATTTATAAGTATATTATTAATTTTATTATTTATTGGGGGGGATGTATTTTCTTTTATTTTTTATATTAAATTAAGATTTATTAGTTTTATATTTATTTGAGTTCGTGGGACTTTACCACGTTATCGTTATGATATATTAATATATTTGGCATGAAAAAGTTTTTTACCTCTTTCTTTAAATTATTTATTGTTTTTTTTAGGTTTAAAGATTTTTTTATTAATTTATTTATTATATTAAATAAATTTAGTAAAATTAATAGAAGATTTTACTTCTATATTATGCTTTCAAAGCATATACTTATTCAAGTTCATTAATTAAATTTTTAATAACTTGTCTCATATAGAGAGAATTAAAGGGTTAATAATAAAATATATAAAATATAAAATAGTTAAAATTTGTCCTGTAATGATGTAAGGATCTTCAACAGGTCGAGCACCAATTCAGGTTAATAAGATTAAGATATTTACTATAATTCAAAATAAAATTTGATTAATAGGATAATATTGTATTCCTTTAAAGTTTGAGTTAATTAAAGGTAAAAAAAATAAGATTGCAATTGATATTACAAGGGCAATTACTCCTCCTAATTTATTTGGAATAGATCGTAAAATAGCATAAGCGAATAAAAAGTATCATTCTGGTTGAATATGGACTGGGGTTACTAGAGGATTCGCAGGGGTAAAATTATCAGGGTCTCCTAGAAGATAAGGATTTATTAGTGTTAATAATGTTAAAATTATTGTTAAAATTAGAAAACCAATTAAATCTTTGAATGAAAAGTATGGATGAAATGGAATTTTATCATAATTTCTATTAATTCCTAAAGGATTATTTGATCCTGTTTGGTGAAGGAATAATAAGTGAATAACTATTAATGCTAAAACAATAAATGGGAGGATGAAATGAAAGGTAAAGAATCGGGTTAAAGTTGCATTATCAACTGCAAATCCTCCTCAAACTCATTGAACAAGTATAGTTCCTAAATAAGGAATAGCAGATAATAGATTTGTAATAACAGTTGCTCCTCAAAAGGATATTTGTCCCCAAGGAAGAACATAGCCTATAAAGGCTGTTCCTATAACTACAAATAATAATAAAACACCAGTTATTCATGTATGTAAAAATTTATAAGATCCATAATATATTCCTCGACCTACATGAAAATAAATACAGATAAAAAAGAAAGAAGCTCCATTTGCGTGAAGAGTTCGTAAAAATCATCCGTAATTAACATCTCGACAAATATGAGCTACTCTAGAAAATGCTATTTCAATATTTGCTGTATAATGTATAGCTAAAAAAAGCCCAGTTAGAATTTGAATACCTAAGCATAATCCTAATAAAGATCCAAAATTTCATCAAGCTGAAATATTAGAAGGAGTAGGAAGATCAATTAATGAAGAATTAAAAATTTTTAATAAAGGATGAGTTGTTCGTAAAGTTTTATTCATTAGTTTTTTTGTCGTAGGGGACCATAGAAAATAGATGTAATTTTTACAATAATAATAAGAGTTAAGAATAAATAATTAATTAATAAAAGAGTTAAGTTTATTGTTGGAAAATTATATAATTTAATTAAATCTAAAGAATTTTCATTAATTAATATTATATTATTTGTATTAATTATGTCTATGTTGAATATAACATTAAATGAAGGATAAATTTCTATTCAAATAAAAATAAATATAATAAAGATTATTATTATATTAAATAATAAATTTTTTATTGAAATTGAAAATAGTTCATTAGAGGCAAGTCTTGTTATATAAATAAAAAGAACTAGTATACCTCCTAATATAATAAGAAATAAAATATAAGAAAATCAAAAAGTTTTTAATATAAGACCTCTTAATAAACAAATTATTACTGTTTGTAATAATAGTATTAAACCTATAGCTAAAGGATGTTTTATTTGAATAAAATTTCAAGTAATTAATAAGTTAATAGATAAAATTAAGTAAATAATTTCAGAGAATAGTTTATAAATAAAATAATAATTTTGGGGATTATAGAAAAGAAGAGTTCTTTTCTCTGAAGTTTTAAAAGAAAATCTTATTTTTGGTTTACAAGACCAATGTTTTTGTTAAACTATTAAAACTAATGTTAATTTATATTATGGATTATTTTTTTATTATTATGGTTTTATCTGGAGCTTGAGTGTTTGTTTCTAAACGAAAACATTTATTATTAATATTATTAAGATTAGAATTTATTGTGGTTTCTTTATTTATAGGTTTAATGATTATTTTAAAAGTTTATAATTTTGAAAATTTTTTTAGAATATTTTTTTTAACTTTTTCTGTATGTGAAGGGGCTTTAGGATTGGGAATTTTGGTAAGAATAATTCGTACTCATGGAAATGATTATTTTAATTCTTTTAATATTATACAATGTTAAAATATTTATTTTTTATGTTATTTTTAATCCCAATAGTTTTTTTTGAAAATTTTTTTTGGTTATTGCAGGTTTTAATATTTTTAATTTCTTTTTTATTTATATTTAGTATTTCTTTTGATTATTTTTTTATACATTTAGGAATAGGTTTAGGGATTGATTTAATGTCTTTTGGTTTAATTTTATTAAGTTTTTGGATTGTTGCTTTAATAATTATAGCAAGAGAATCAATTTTTAAACATAATTATAGAAAATTATTATATATAATAAATATAGTTTTTTTAATAATTATATTAATATTTAGTTTTTCTGTAACAAATTTATTTATATTTTATTTATTTTTTGAGAGAAGATTAATTCCTGTATTATTTTTAGTTTTGGGTTGAGGGTATCAGCCTGAGCGATTACAGGCTGGTATATATTTATTATTTTATACTTTATTTGCTTCTTTACCAATATTAATTTCAATTTTTTATATTCAGAGTAGAAGAGGAATATTAAGTTTTATTATAATAAATATAATAAATTATAATTTTATTTTATTTTATTTAAGAATAGTTTTAGTTTTTTTAGTAAAAATACCTATATTTTTAGTTCATTTATGATTGCCTAAAGCACATGTTGAAGCTCCTATTTCAGGATCAATAATTTTGGCTGGAATTATATTAAAGTTAGGAGGGTATGGTTTAATACGAGTAATAATAATAATAAGAGGGGTAAGTTTATTGTATAATATTATTTGAATTAGAATTTCTTTAATTGGAGGGTTTTTAGTAAGAATAATTTGTATTCGACAAGTAGATATAAAATCTATAATTGCTTATTCTAGAGTAGCTCATATAGGGATTGCTTTGTCTGGAATAATAACTATATCTATGTGAGGTTGAAATGGGTCTTATAGAATAATATTGGCTCATGGGTTATGTTCTTCAGGTTTGTTTTGTTTAGCTAATATTTCTTATGAGCGGTCAGGGAGTCGAAGAATATTAATTAATAAGGGGATAATAAATTTAATACCGTCAATATGTTTATGATGATTTTTGTTAGTATCAAGAAATATAGCAGCTCCTCCATCTTTAAATTTATTAGGGGAAATTAGATTATTAAATAGAATTGTTGGTTGATCTTTTATTAGAATATTTATGTTAATATTGATATCTTTTTTTAGAGCTGTTTATAGTTTATTTTTATATTCTTATAGACAACATGGAAAGATTTATTCCGGGGTTTATAGATGTTCAATAGGTTATTTTCGTGAATATTTATTATTATTTTTACATTGAGTTCCATTAAATTTATTAATTTTAAAAAGAGATTTATGTTTATTATGATTGTGTTTAAATAGTTTAATAAAAATTTTGATTTGTGGAGTCAAAGATGTATTTTTTACTTTAGACCATTTATTTATCTATTTGTTTAATTAGTTTTTATTTTTTAATAAGATGTTCTTTAATATTATTTATAATATTTTTAAATTTTATTATAAATGATTTAGTTATTTTTATTGAATGGGAGTTATTAAGATTAAATAGATGTTCTATTGTAATAACTTTATTATTTGATTGAATATCTTTATTATTTATAAGATTTGTTTTATTTATTTCTTCTTTAGTAATTTTTTATAGAATGGGTTATATACATGGGGATTATAATATAAATCGATTTATTATTTTAGTTTTAATATTTGTTTTATCAATAATATTATTAATTATTAGACCAAATTTAATTTCTATTTTATTAGGGTGAGATGGTTTAGGTTTAGTTTCTTATTGTTTAGTAATTTATTATCAAAATGAAAAGTCTTATAATGCTGGGATAATTACAGCTTTATCAAAACGAATTGGGGATGTTGCTTTATTGATAGCTATTGCTTGAATATTAAATTTTGGTTCTTGAAATTATATTTTTTATTTAGAGGCTATAAAAAATTGCTTTGAAATAAAATTGATTTGTGGTATAGTAATTTTAGCTGCTATTACAAAAAGAGCTCAAATTCCTTTTTCTTCTTGATTGCCTGCAGCTATGGCTGCTCCTACTCCTGTTTCTGCTTTAGTTCATTCTTCAACTTTGGTTACAGCTGGAATTTATTTATTAATTCGTTTTAATATTTTGATAGAAGGTCAATTTTTTGCTTTAGTTTTATTATTAATTGGTTGTTTAACTATATTTATAGCTGGAATCGGAGCTAATTTTGAATTTGATTTAAAGAAAATTATTGCTTTATCAACTTTAAGTCAATTAGGTTTAATAATAAGAATTCTTTCTATAGGGTTACCTATTTTAGCTTTTTTTCATTTATTAACTCATGCTTTATTTAAAGCTTTATTATTTATATGTGCTGGGGCAGTAATTCATAATGTTGGGAATAATCAAGATATTCGGTTTATAGGAGGTATTGTTAATCAGTTACCTTTGACTTTAAGTTGTATAAATATTGCTAATTTAGCTTTATGTGGAACTCCTTTTTTAGCTGGGTTTTATTCTAAGGATTTAATTTTAGAGATGGTAAGTTTGTCTTATTTAAATGTTTTTATTTATTTTTTGTATTTTATTTCTACAGGATTAACTGTATGTTATTCTTTTCGTTTAATTTATTATTCTATAACTGGTACTTTTAATTTTAAAAGATTAAATTCGATTAATGATGAAGAATGAAGAATATTAAAAGGGATATTAGGATTATTATTTTTTGCTATTATAGGAGGAAGAATATTAAGATGACTAATTTTTCCTTCACCTAGTTTAATTGTTTTACCTTTAATTATAAAGTTAATAACTTTATTAGTAAGATTGATTGGTATATGAATTGGTTATGAACTTTCAAAGTTTAAGTTGAATTGGAAATTAAATTCTTTAAAAACTTATGGGTTATCAAGTTTTTTAGGTTCTATATGATTTATACCTATTTTATCAACTAAATTTATTAATTCTTATTTTTTAAAATTGGGGTATTTAATTATTAAAAGAATTGATCAAGGTTGAAGAGAAATATTAGGAGGTCAAGGAATTTATAATTTATTAAAAAGAAATTCTAAGATATATCAATTAGTTCAAACTAATAATTTAAAAATTTTTTTATTAAGTTTTGTAGTTTGAGTTATTATTTTAATAATTTTTATAATTTATTTAAATAGCTTATAGTTAGAGCATAACATTGAAGTTGTTAGGGAGGTAAAATATCTTTAAATATTTATAAAAAAAAATATTTTATTTTTACAGTGAAAATGTAATGTTTTTATTAAACTATATAAATTAAAAGACATAAACGGAATTTAACCGCTAAATAAAAAGTTAGCAGCTTTTTTTTTGTACAACATGTCTTTTTAACCGGAAAATAATTTCAATAATATTATTAACAGTAATATACCTCTTTTTTGGTTTCGATTAAAAGTAAGGGTTTATTTAACCTAAGATTAGGTCGAAACTAATTGCAATAAATCGCTTCATACTTACTAAAAAAATTTATAAGGAAGATTGAACACAATACCTTTTGAATGCAAATCAAATGTTATACTTAACTACAACCCTAATTAGCTCAGTTTAAAGCTCCTTGATTTCATTCATGATATAAACCTACTAATAAAATTAATAAAAAGATTAAACTTGTAAAGAATCATATTAAGATATTAGAATAATTTATAATTAAAATTAGAGGAAAAAGTAATGCAATTTCTACATCAAAAATTAAAAAAATTACAGCAATTAAAAAGAATCGTAAAGAAAAAGGTATTCGTGAAGAGCTAATAGGATCAAAACCACATTCAAAAGGGGAAGCTTTTTCTCGATCAATGAATCTTTTTTTTGATAATAATGAAGCTAATATTATAATAATTGATGAAATAAATAAGATGAGGCAAGTTATAGTTAATAAAGAAATAATTATTTATACTAAATTTTAGACCTTTTGATTGGAAGTCAAATATACTTTTATACTATATAAATATCTACCTCATCAATAAATTGAAATATATAAGAATAATCAAACTACATCTACAAAATGTCAATATCAAGCAGCTGCTTCAAAACCAAAATGGTGATTTGATGAAAAGTGACATTTAATTTGACGAATTAAGCAAATTAATAAAAAGGTTGTTCCAATAATTACATGAAGACCATGGAATCCAGTAGCTACAAAAAATGTAGAACCATAAACAGAATCAGCAATAGTAAAGGATGCTTCAATATATTCATATGCTTGGAGTATTGTAAAATAAATTCCTAGAATTACAGTAAAAAATAATCCTTGAACTCCTTGAGTGTAATTATTTTCTATTAAACTATGATGAGCTCATGTTACTGTAACACCTGATGTTAATAAAATGGCTGTATTTAATAGAGGAATCTGGAAAGGATTAAATGGAGTAATACCTGTTGGAGGTCAAATTGCTCCAAGTTCAATGGAAGGTCTTAAACTTCTATGAAAAAAAGCTCAAAAGAATCTAACAAAAAAGAATACTTCTGAAATAATAAAAAGAATTATTCCTCAGCGTAAACCTACTGTTACAATTAATGTATGGTGTCCTTGAAAAGTACCTTCTCGGGTGATATCTCGTCATCATTGAATTATTGTTAAAATAATAATAAATTTTCCTAATAGGAGAAGAGATATGTTGTATTGATGGAATCATATAATTAATCCTGAGACTGTAGTTATTGCTCCCAAGGCTCCTGTTAAAGGTCATGGGCTATAATCAACAAGGTGAAAAGGATGATTTGCGTGAGTTGACATTAGTTAACTTCTCTTGAGTATAAAGTTCTTAAAATAGTAAAAACATAAGATTGAATAATAGCTACAGCTGATTCTAAAATTAATAAAAGAATTTGTGTAAAAATAATAAGAAATAAAAGATTAGAAGGGCAAGAATTTCCTGTATTACCTAATAAGGTTAGAAGTAAATGACCTGCAATTATATTAGCTGCTAATCGTACTGCTAGAGTTCCTGGTCGAATTATATTTCTAATAGTTTCAATACATACTATAAAAGGCATTAAAATAGGTGGAGTACCTTGAGGAACTAAGTGAGCAAATATATGTTGTGTATGATTAATTCATCCAAAAATTATAAAAGAAAGTCATAGAGGTAAAGCTAAAGATAATGTTATAGTTAAATGACTTGTTCTAGTAAAAATATATGGGAATAAACCTAAGAAATTATTGAATAAAATTATTCTAAATAATCTAATGAAAATAAAAGTAGATCCTATGTGTCCTGTAGGACCTAGAAGAGTTTTAAATTCTTTATGTAAAGTATTTAAAATTGAAAATCAGATAAAGGAGAAACGTGTAGGAACTAATCAAAATCTTATTGGAATAATTATTAAACCAATAAAAGTTCTTAGTCAATTTATAGAAAGGTTAAAGCATGATGAAGGATCAAAAACTGAAAAAAGGTTTGTTATCATTTTCAATTTAAGGATTTTTTGTCAAAGTTAATATTTTCAGAGGAGGGGGAAGAAGGTAAAATTAAGAAATAATTTAATATATTAAAAATAATTAAAGTTATTGAAAAAATAATAAATAGTATTAATCAATTAATAGGTGCTATTTGAGGAATCAAAGAATATTAGATTATTACTAATAATTTTAGCATGACATACTAATGTTAGTTTAACTAATTCTTTCATTAGAAGTAATTGTTAATTTACTATAAAATGGTTTAAGAGACCAGTACTTACTTTCAGTCATCTAATGTTAACCTGAGTTTTTAATTCAATTAATAAAAGAATTTGAAGAAACTCTTTCAATTACAATAGGTATAAAACTATGATTGGCTCCACAAATTTCTGAACATTGTCCATAAAATAATCCAGGTCGATTAATAAAAAAACTTGTTTGATTTAATCGACCAGGGGTAGCATCAATTTTAACTCCTAAAGAGGGTACTGCTCAGGAATGAAGAACATCAGTTGCTGTTACAAGAACTCGAACTTGTGATAGTATAGGAAGAACAATTCGGTTATCAACATCTAATAAACGAAAAGAGTCTGCTGTTATTTCATTTATAGGGATTATATAAGAGTCAAATTCATTATTTATAAAATCTGAATATTCATAAGATCAGTATCATTGATGACCAATAGCTTTAAAAGTAATGGCAGGATCTCTAATTTCATCTAATAAATATAAAAGTTGAAGTGAAGGTAAGGCAATAAAAATTAAAGTAATAGCAGGTAAAATTGTTCAAATAATTTCAATAGTTTGACCTTCTAATAATAATCGGTTAGTAAATTTATTGAAAAGAAGAGTTACTATTAAATAACCTACTAATATTGTAATTATAATTAAAATTAGTAAGGTATGATCATGAAAAAAGGTTAATTGTTCTATTAGAGGGGATGCTCTATCTTGTAAATTTAGGTTGGATCATGTTGCCATTTTCTAACAAAAGAAAATCTTTATTTATGGAGCTTAAATCCATGGCACTAATCTGCCATATTAGATACTTAGTTAGTATAGGAAGTTCTGAATAACTGTGCTCCATTGGAGGAAGCTTTTGAGTTCATTCAATAGAAGAAGAAGCATGTGTAGGAAAAAGAATTGTTCGATGGGATACTATACTTTCTCAAACAATATATAGAAAGAAAATAACCCCAACTAGAGAAATTGTAGATCCAATAGAAGACACAATATTTCAAGAAGTATAAGCATCAGGGTAATCTGAATAACGACGAGGTATTCCGCTTAATCCTAAAAAGTGTTGAGGAAAAAAGGTTAAATTTACTCCAATAAATATAATAAAAAATTGAATTTTTAATCAGTTTGGATTCATAGTTAACCCAGAAAATAAAGGGTATCAATGAATAAAACCTCCTATAATAGCAAATACTGCCCCTATAGATAGAACATAATGAAAATGGGCAACAACATAATAAGTATCGTGTAAAATAATATCAATAGAAGAATTAGCTAAAACAACTCCTGTTAAACCTCCTACTGTAAATAAGAAAATAAAACCTAAAGCTCATAATAAAGCAGGTCTATAATTTAATTGAGATCCATGAAGAGTTGCTAATCAACTAAAAATTTTAATTCCAGTAGGGACAGCAATAATTATAGTTGCTGAGGTAAAATAAGCTCGAGTATCAACATCTATTCCTACTGTAAATATATGATGAGCTCAGACAATAAACCCTAAAAGTCCAATAGCTAATATAGCATAAATTATTCCTAAAGAACCAAAAGTTTCCTTTTTTCCTCTTTCTTGACTAATAATGTGGGAGATTATACCAAATCCTGGAAAAATTAGAACATAAACTTTGGGATGACCAAAAAATCAGAATAAGTGTTGGTATAAAATAGGATCTCCACCACCTGCAGGGTCAAAGAAGGATGTATTTAGATTTCGATCTGTTAATAGTATTGTAATAGCTCCTGCTAATACAGGTAAGGATAATAAAAGTAAAAGAGCAGTAATAGCTACAGCTCATACAAATAAAGGTATTCGATCAAATGTTATTCCTGGGGATCGTATATTAATTACAGTAGTAATAAAATTTACTGCTCCTAGAATTGAGGATACCCCAGCGAGATGAAGGCTAAAGATGGCTAGATCAACCGCAGCCCCTGCATGAGCAATTCCTGAGGCTAGGGGAGGGTAAACGGTCCAACCTGTCCCAGCTCCTCTTTCGACAAAAGAGCTGGCTAAAAGTAGAGTTAATGATGGGGGAAGTAATCAAAATCTTATATTATTTATTCGTGGGAAAGCTATATCGGGAGCTCCTAATATTAAAGGAACTAATCAATTTCCAAAACCCCCAATTATAATAGGTATTACTATGAAAAAAATTATAACAAAAGCATGTGCTGTTACAATAACATTATAAATTTGATCGTCACCAATAAGAGAACCAGGTTGCCCTAATTCAGCTCGAATAAGTAGACTAAGAGAAGTTCCGACTATACCGGATCATGTTCCAAAAAGAAAGTATAAAGTTCCAATGTCTTTGTGATTTGTAGAGAATAATCATTTTCGCGGTAAAATGGCTGAAAATTAGGCGATAAATTGTAAATTTATTTATGAGAAAATTCTCTTTTACTAGTCTTATATTCAATAATGATTTTAGATTGCAAATCTAAAGGTAAAGTTAAACTTTTAAGGCTTAAATTAATATATTTATTTTCAGCTTTGAAGGCTAATAGTTTAGTTTAACTTAAAACCTTAGAATAAAGACTGAAAAATAATGATAAAAATTAACCCAAAAATTGAGATGGAGTTTATAGTTAACAGAAATAAATTATTTTTATAAAAAGATTTTGATCATTTTATATTAATTGAAAAAATTATAAATGAAGAATAAGAAATTCGAATATAAAAAAATAATGTAATTAAAGCAGTTATTACTATAATGAAAATTATAAAAAAATCATTAATTTTAATTAAATTTTGAATAACAATAAGTTTAGGTAAAAATCCTAAAAATGGAGGTAAACCTCCTATTGATAAAAGATTAGAAAATAAAAAGAATTTTGTTATATTTGATGATTTTAAATGAGAATTAATTTGAATAAAATGATAGATTTTAAAATTTATGAAAATTGAAACAATTGAAATAGATAAAAATACATAAAATAAGAAATATGTAATTCATAATGATTCTCTAATTAATAAGGCTCTTAAAATTCACCCAAGGTGATTAATAGATGAAAAAGCTATTAGAGTTCGTAGATTTGTTTGGTTAAAACCTCCTATTGCTCCAATTAAAAGGCTTAAAATAATCGATATATAAATAAAAAAAGGAAAGTTATTATAAGAAATAAGAATAATCGGAGCAATTTTTTGTCAGGTTATTAAAATAAGTCTATTAAATCAATTTAAGCCTTCTATAACTCTAGGAAATCAGAAATGAAAGGGGGCTGCTCCTAACTTTAATAATAAGGCTGAATTTAATATAATTTGAGTTAAATTAATTTTATTAAAAAAAAAAGTACCTTCTTCTAAAGATATTCTAATAATAGAAAACAAAAGAATAGAAGAAGCTAAAGCTTGAGCTAAAAAATATTTTAGAGCTGATTCATTAGAAATTAAATTTTTAGTTGAACTTATAAGGGGAATAAAGCACAATAAATTAATTTCTAATCCTATTCAGGCTCCTAGTCAGGAGTTAGAAGAAATAGTGATAAGAGTTCCTCTAATTAAACAAATAAAGAAAATTATTTTAGAAAAATTAAATAAAATTAAAAAGAAAAGGAGTTAAACCTTTATATACGGGGTATGAACCCATTAGCTTATTTAGCTTATCTTTTTACATTTTAGTATATGATGTACAAAAACTTTTGATGTTTTAAGAGATAGTTTAATTCTATTAAATGTAATAATGAAGGCAATTTAATCAATTACATTATATACCCTATCAAGATATTCCTTTTCTCAGGCACTTCATT